TTATTGGGTTTCTTAGTTACTTTGATAAGTCATAATTCATTGGTTTATTGTATCATTAACTATTTCTTTATTTTTTTTTTGTTTTGGTGCGAGGAACTTATCATGAATCCACTGATTTCTGCCGCTTCCGTTATTGCTGCTGGATTAGCCGTGGGGCTTGCTTCTATTGGACCTGGGGTTGGTCAAGGTACTGCTGCAGGCCAGGCTGTAGAAGGGATTGCGAGACAACCAGAAGCAGAAGGAAAAATACGAGGTACTTTATTGCTTAGTCTTGCTTTTATGGAAGCTTTAACAATTTATGGGCTGGTTGTGGCATTAGCACTTTTATTTGCGAATCCTTTTGTTTAATCCTAAAAATGCATATATATATTTATTTCCTTGGATTTGCAGCTCTTGCTCTTTTCGAATTCTATTCAGATTTCAATTTCTTATTCGTTGGGGCAACAACCCATGGGAGGGGCTTATTTGAGGAGGAGGAATTAGCACACCAATTCGCTTTCTTCCTTTATCCTCTTAGTCCAATGGAACTTTTTTTTTAGGAAGTATTGCAACAAACGAAATATTTCGCAATTCACTTAAGACCCGATACCTAATTCTAATAAGTATCATTCTTATTGGAAATTTCCAATTGAAAAAATACATTTATAAATCAATAGATATATATTTTTATTTTTACTCTAATTTATTATTTATTTAGTATTTATTATTTAGTAGTAGTATTTAGAAAAATAATAGAATCAAAATAAAAAAAAAAATATATAGATAATTAGTCTATCTATAAGAAAGAGGAGATCATATGAAAAATGGAACCGATCCTTTCCTTTTCTTGGGTTTTTGGCCGTCCGCCGGGAGTTTCGGGTTAAATACTGATATTTTAGCAACCAATCCAATAAATCTAAGTGTAGTGCTTGGTGTATTGATTTTCTTTGGAAAGGGAGTGTGTGCGAGTTGTTTATTTCAAGAATAGGTTGGATCCAACCAACTACACTTTTTTCGTTATAACTAGGAAAAAGTGCACGATTCCGCGAATTACTTCTGAATAAATTAAGAAATCATATTTTAAGAACCATAGCATTTCGTGATTCATTGGTAAATCTACTTTGATTCTCTAACAACCAATAATGTGGGAACATTAATAGGGTTAAAGCTAAACCGTTTGAAGTACAGATACAGCACGGTACTCTTTCTACTACTATGTTAATAAGAAATGGTTTCAAAAAGAAGAGTTGGAATTTTTTTTTCGATATAAAACGCTCATGTCGATAAAAAAATGATTTGAATACTTTTTGAAAAAATTGGATAAAATGGAGATTTAATCCCCCCTTTATCCAATTTTTTATCGAATGCTGAATCAATGACCTATGTATAAAGTAAGAGGAATTCTTTGGATTTGAAGAAAAAAAAAAAGAAACAACTTTGCTGACAATTATTTGTTTGGTCAGAAGAGTCCTCCAAATATTATATTCTTGGATTAGTGATCAGTTTCAATTATTATTATTTTTTTTTTTGATATGAATAGAGAAGAGAGGACAGGCTCATTACATAAAAAAGATATGGGAATTCCTATACGTAATTGAAGTGATTGAGCGTGAGAGCCAAATGAATCAAAAGATTCATGTTTGGTTCGGGAAGGGATCGTGGAAGTTTTGAAATGAATGGAAAGATAATCTACTTTCATTAAGTGATTTATTAGATAATCGAAAACAGAGGATTTTGAAGACTATTCGAAATTCAGAAGAACTACGCGGGGGGGCCCTGGAACAGTTGGAAAAAGCTAGGGACCGCTTGCGGAAAATCGAAATGGAAGCAGATCAGTTTCGAGTGAATGGATACTCTGAAATAGAACGAGAAAAGTTAAACTTGATTAATTCAACTTATAAGACTTTGGAACAATTAGAAAATTACAAAAACGAAACTATTCATTTTGAACAACAAAGAGCAATTAACCAAGTTCGACAACGGGTTTTCCAACAAGCTTTACAAGGAGCTCTAGGAACTCTGAATAGTTGTTTGAATAACGAGTTACATTTACGTACCATTAATACTAATATTGGCATGTTTGGAACGATGAAAGAAATAACGGGTTAGTCCTTCTATTGCAGGCATTATTTTTTTCTTTCAAACAAAAAATAAAGAATTAAGAAATACTCATGGTAACCATTCGAGCAGATGAGATTAGTAATATTATCCGTGAACGTATTGAACAATATAATAGAGAAGTCAAGATTTTAAATACCGGTACCGTACTTCAAGTAGGCGATGGCATTGCTCGTATTTATGGTCTTGATGAAGTAATGGCAGGTGAATTAGTAGAATTTGAAGAAGGTACGATAGGCATTGCACTGAATTTGGAATCAAATAATGTCGGTGTTGTATTAATGGGTGACGGGTTGATGATACAAGAGGGCAGTTCTGTAAAAGCAACAGGACGAATTGCTCAAATACCGGTAAGTGAGGCTTTTTTGGGGCGTGTTCTAAATGCCCTGGCTAAACCTATTGA